AAAAGAGAATAATAGGTATTACTATTAATAATATATAAATATATAATATATGTAACTTTTTTTAGTTAATTGTAGTTGGGGATATAGTTTAATTTGGTAAAACATATGTTTTGCGTGCATAATACTATTGGTTCAAGTCCAATTATCTCCAATATTAACAAAAAAACAGGAGAATAGCTCAATGGTAGAGCTTTGGTTTTCAAAACCACGGGTTGAGGGTTCAAATCCTTCTTCTCCTGTAATATTTAACAAGATTGTGTAAAATGTTAATCAACATACCGTTTATTATTTCAAGTCCTCTGGAACAGTTTGAAATTGTTGCTCTATTACCTCTCAGTGTATTCGGTTTTAATTTCTCTTTAACAAATTCCTCTTTATTTTTGATTATTGCTTTTTTTACTTTAATTTTTTGAGTTAGTCTAAGTTTTTATGATACAACACTGATACCAAATAACTGGCAACTAGTAAAAGAATTCATATATATTGCAACGTCAAGTATGGTTAAAGATAATATAGGTAAAAAAGGGGAATTTTATTTTCCTTTTATTTTTTCTTTACATTTAATTTTACTTTACTGTAACCTAATAGGAATGATTCCTTATAGCTTTACCGTTACAAGTCATATAGTTTTTACATTCGGATTAGCATTATCAATTTTTATAGGTATTAATATTATAGGTATACAAGCTCATGGATTCAAATTTTTCGCTCTCTTTCTACCAAGAGGAGTTCCTTTAGGGATAGTCCCTCTTCTGATAACTATAGAATTTCTCTCTTATACAGTAAAAGTTTTTACTTTATCTATCCGTTTGTTTGCCAATATGACCTCTGGCCATACTTTACTTAAAATAATAGCTGGTTTTTCTTGAACGTTACTTTCTGCAGGTGGAGTTCTAGCAATGTTACATTTAATACCACTGGGACTTCTATTAGCTTTAATAGGATTAGAATTAGCCATAGCAGGTTTACAAGCTTACGTTTTTACTTTATTAACGTGCATATACTTAAATGACGTTCTGGATATGCACTAAATTACAAATAAGATGCCTCAATTAGATCGTATAATAATATTTACTCAAATTTTCTGACTTTTCGTAATCTTTTCTACTTTATACGCTATATTAACCCACTTTTTTTTACCTTTGATACTTAAGTCCTTTAAATCAAGAAGACTTATATTAGAATCGAATTCTAAAGAAACAAATGATTTAATTAATAAAATTAAAAAAAAACATGTTTCTTTACAAGATCTATTACTCGAAAGTTTTTTACAAGTAGAAAATCATTTAATTAAAAATTTAGTAGACTCAAAATTTGAAAATTTTAATACATGAGTTCAGGCAATTGATGAAAAGATAGCAAAAGCTTGTATAGATCAAGAACTTTATTGTAATACACATCTATTGGAATCTATTATCCTATTTCCCAGAACACCGTTAATTTAAAATAATTTAAAAATATGTATCTAACCATTTTATTTTTACCTCTAGTAGGTTCTTTAATTTCTGGGCTTGGAGGCCGTTGGCTAGGTTGCTGAGGTTCTGGTTTATACTCTACTTTATGTGTATTTTTTTCTTTTTTAATGTCACTAGTAGCTTTTTATGAAGTAGGTTTATGTGGAGTTTCTTACCATATTACCTTAGGGACTTGATTAGAATCTGGGATTTTAAAAGTCAATTGAGGATTTTTATTCGATAGTATTACTGTAGTTATGTTAATAGTAATTACTTCTGTTTCTAGTTTAGTTCATTTATATTCTATAAAATATATGGAAACTGATCCACATAAACCTAGGTTTATGGCATATTTGGAAATATTTACCTTCTTTATGTTATTACTAGTAACAGCTGATAATCTTATTCAAATGTTTTTAGGTTGGGAAGGAGTTGGTTTAGCTTCTTATCTATTAATTAATTTTTGGTTTACGCGCCTACCAGCAAATCAATCAGCTATTAAAGCATTAGTTATTAATCGCATAGGTGATTTTGGATTAACTTTAGGCATTCTTGCAACTTTTTGAACTTTTCAATCTACAGATTATTCGGTTATATTTGCAATGGCTCCTTTACTCGATAGTTTTTCTTTTTTCTTTATGGGCTCAGATTGGCACGGTATAACTTTAATAAGTTTATTTCTCTTTATAGGTGCTATAGGTAAATCAGCTCAATTAGGTTTACATACATGGCTTCCTGATGCTATGGAAGGGCCTACTCCTGTTTCAGCATTAATACATGCAGCGACCATGGTAACTGCAGGCGTTTTTTTAATGATACGTTGTTCATTACTTTTAGAGTTTTCACCAGCTATACTTTGTATATTGCTAGTTTTAGGATCCTTAACAGCGTTTTTTGCAGGGATGACAGGAATTTTTCAGAATGATTTAAAAAAAGTTATAGCTTATTCTACTTGTAGCCAATTGGGTTACATGATCTTTTCTTGTGGTTTATCTTGTTATGAAGTAAGTTTATTTCATTTAACTAATCATGCTTTTTTCAAAGCTTTATTATTCTTAAGTGCAGGATCTGTGATACATGCCGTAAGCAACGAGCAGGATATGAGAAGAATGGGATCATTAGTAAGTTTTTTACCTATAACATATTCTCTAATGCTAATAGGTTCATTATCTTTAGCGGGGTTTCCTTTTTTGACAGGGTTTTATTCGAAAGATTTTATTTTAGAATTAACTCAAATTTTAAATTATAAAAATCTGAATTTTTTTTATATTTCTCTCTCATTTTGGTTAGGTAGTGTATCGGTATTTTTTACTTCTTTTTATTCATTTAGATTAATATATTTAACTTTTTTGAATAATAGTAATCTCACAAGGCCATTAATAATTTCGGTTCATGAATCTCCTGCATTAATGTTGCTACCTTTAACTATTTTAGCTTTGGGTAGTTTGTTTTTTGGTTATTTAAGTAAAGATTTATTTATAGGTCTAGGTACGGACTTTTGAAAAGGTTCTATATTAGTTTTACCTGTAAATAATTTTTTTGTGGAAGCAGAATGATTGCTAATAATAAGCAAGTGGTTGCCTTTTATACTGACTATCATAGGAGTATTCATAGCTAGCATAATCAATATTACTAGTTTATATAAATACTTCGTATATCAAATCTACGGATTGAATTCTTTTCTCGCATTTTTAGTAAACAAAAAATGGTTTATAGATGTTTTATATAACAGATTCCTAATATTTCCTCTCTTAAATTTTGGTTATAACACTACTTTCAAAGCCCTAGATAGAGGTTTTATTGAATTTTCGGGACCTCTAGGTGCTTCTATGTTTATTCCGAATTGATCTAAAATAATTTCAAGGTTTCAAAGTGGTTTATTAACTCATTACGTATTTTTTTTAATAATAGGAGTATGTTTTTTATTCTTAATTTTAATCTATAAGAATTTAATGTTTAATACTAACCTTAATATTTTAAGCATTTTTTTCATATTAATCTTCTATATTTAATTTATACACTCAGAGTCTATAGCTTAAATGGTAGAGCGTACGCGTGCGATGTGTTGATAATTTAGTTTTATTATAATACTATTTTATTCGTATAACCGAATTGATTTTTTATGTAAGTGCAATTCTTACCATTTTAGAGATTTTAAATGCCTTTATAATTATTACTATCTACTTCTAATAGTTAAAGCTTAATTATAAAATAAATTTATGAGTACGTACAGGAACTTATTGAAAATATCTAGACTCTAAAAATAAATTGGGTAGCGTGCATTCAATTCAAATCTATTCAAATTCAGGTATAAAGTAAGGCTCTATTAATTTTAATAAATAAAAAATCGAAACACTGAGTCGAAAATGATACTTTAAAAGCAAAAGTTTATTTGTAATGAATAAAATATGCTTTTTTATCAACTTAAAATCTATCTTAAGAGTAAGCTGTATGATAAGAAATTATCGCGTACAGTTTTAGGCAAAGTTATTTGAAATTAACGATTGCAATTTGATAAGCGTAATGTTGATTGTTCGAATCAATCTAGACTCACAAAAAAGTTCTCTATGGTTATTGAAACTTTAAATTTTCTGGTAATGACTTCATTAACACCTTTAATAGGTATTTTTCTCCTTTTTTTAGTGCCTTCCTCAAATGAACTTTTATGCCGAAAACTGTCACTTTGAATATCATGCCTAACGTTTTTATTTTCTCTTTTTTTGTGAATTCAATTTGACGCAGGGACATCCTTTTTTCAATTTAATTCGACTTTTTTTTGATTTCCCTATCTCAATTTTTATTATAGTATAGGTGTAGATGGAATATCATTATTTTTTATTCTTCTAACAACTTTTCTTACAACAATTTGTATCTTAATAAGTTGAAGTTCGGTACGGCTAAATTTGAAAGATTATTTAGTTTGCTTTTTGATTCTAGAGTTTTTACTAATACAAGTCTTCTGTGTTTTAGATATCTTTCTGTTTTATATATATTTTGAGAGTGTCCTAATCCCTATGTTTTTGATAGTAGGAGTTTGGGGATCTAGAGAAAGAAAAATAAGAGCAGCGTATCAATTTTTTTTATATACTCTGGTAGGTTCTCTATTGATGTTATTGGCTATTTTAGTAGTCTATTTCCAAATAGGATCTACTGATTTACATATTTTAAGGTATTCAAAATTTTCAGAGCTTAAGCAAATTGTTCTATGAATTTCTTTTTTCGCTAGTTTTGCTGTAAAAATACCGATGATACCTTTCCATATTTGATTACCTGAGGCACACGCTGAAGCTCCAACAGCTGGTTCTGTTATATTAGCTGGGATCTTACTGAAAATGGGGGGTTACGGTTTTTTAAGATTTTCATTGCCTATGTTTCCTTGGGCTAGTATCTTTTTCACTCCTTTAATTTTTACTTTGAGTCTTATTGCTATTATATATGCTTCTTTAACTACCTTAAGGCAAATTGACTTAAAAAAAATAATAGCTTATTCTTCTGTCTCACACATGGGATTTGTTACTATAGGAATTTTTTCATTAAACATCCAAGGTTTAGAAGGTAGTATTTTGTTAATGTTGAGTCATGGAATAATTTCTAGCGCCTTATTTTTATCTGTAGGCATACTATATGATAGATATAGTACAAGATTAATAAAATATTATACAGGTTTGGTTCAAGTGATGCCTATATTTAGTGCTTTTCTTTTATTTTTTACATTTTCAAATATAGGCTTTCCAGGGACTAGCAGTTTTATGGGAGAAATTTTGGTCATATTGGGATCATTTCAAGTGAATATGGTATTAACTTTTTTTTCATGCATAGGTATGATCATTGGAGCAGCTTATTCAATTTGGTTGTTTAACAGAATTAATTTTGGTTCCTTGAAACTGAATTATATAAATTTATATCAAGATGTTTCTAGAAGAGAATTTTTTATGCTATTGCCTTTAATTGTTTTAGTTATTTGAATAGGTGTCTATCCTTCTTCTTTTCTTAATGATATGCATTGTTCTAGTCTAAGTTTATTAGAATCTTTACGTTAAAAATAATAATGTTTATTACTGAGTGAATAATTTTACGCTTTTCTGTCTTATTTTTACTACTTGGTCTATGCTTAGAGGTTGAAATAATTATTTTACTTTTGGGTTTTATAGTTTTCCATGTTAGAATTGGGATTACTACCATATTGCATGATTATATTCATGTAAAAAAAGTAAAATTAATGTTCTTATCCTTAGCAAAGATCTTATCTATTGAAATATCAAAATACATTTTGGAGTTTCTTTTGTAATAGAAATAATCTAAATGAATAACTTAATTTATATAATATATCCAGTTTTTCCAGAAATTTTTATCATTTTAGCGGTATTTGTATTAATTCTGTATGGTGTTTTATATAGTGCATCTAAAGGATATCCTCTATTAAATGTTAACTTAAGCCTAATTTCCTTACAAATTAGTCTATTTAGTTTTATATTAGCATACTTTCAAGAATTTTATGCTATTGTGACATGAAATGGTTTAATGATAAGTGATGCTTTTACGCATGGTATTAAACCTTATCTCATATTTATGTTTTTAAGTTGAATATTTACGACTTATTTTTACGTTATTTATCAAAAACTAAATTCTTTCGAATATTGAATTTTAATATTACTTGCTTTATTTGCATTATTGCTAATAATGCAATCATACGATTTACTCATAATTTATTTGTGTATAGAGCTTCAAAGTCTTATTTTTTACATTTTAGCCAGTTTTAAACGAACTTCAGAATTTTCCACGGAAGCTGGTTTAAAATATTTTATTCTCGGTGCTTTTTCTTCAGCTTTACTTCTGCTTGGAATTTCTTTAATATATGGTTCTACTGGTTTAACAAATATGGGAGACTTATCTAAATTGTTAACTGGTTTTCCTATTGATGAATCCACGCCGATTCAAAGCATTTTACCCGGATTTATTTTAATTCTAACATCTTTATTTTTCAAACTAAGTTCTGCTCCATTTCATATATGGTCTCCAGATGTATATGAAGGTTCACCTACTTCTATTACAGCTTTTTTTTCAATAATGCCCAAATTGTCTATACTAGCTTTACTATACAGATTTTTAATATTTAGCTTTTATGACTTTATTAATTATTGATACGGTTTGATACTTATATCTGTCTTTTTTTCTATCCTTATAGGAACTTTAAGTGCTTTTAAGCAATCAAGATGAAAAAGATTTTTCGCTTATAGCTCAATAAATCATGTAGGTTTTTTTTTAATTCCTTTATTATTAGGAAATCAGGAGAGTATAAGTAATTCTATACTTTATGTAATTATATATATGATTACAATGTTAGGAAGTTTTTCAATAATTTTAAGTATACGCTTTTTTTCAAATAACTATCATTACCAAAGTAGATATTTAAAAGATTTACTAGGCTTGTCAAAATCAAATCCTTTAATGGCTTTCGGATTTGTTATAATATTATTTTCAATGGCTGGTATACCTCCTTTGTCTGGATTTTTTGCTAAAGTTTCTGTCTTATTGCCAGCTTTAAAATCTGAATCATTGGGAATTTCAATATTCGCAGTTTTAATGAGTTGTATTTCTTGCTTCTATTACATTAAGCTTATTAAGATTATGTACTTTGATAATTTTAATAGTTTATCAGTATTATATCCTGTAAGCAAATCGAATTCATTAATTTTAAGTTTAATCACAGTATTTACGCTAGTTTTTTTATTAGATGCAGAATTAGTTTCTTTATTTTCGACCTGGATTTCTTTATCATTTATAAACTAAAAATTGCTAATGTATATAATTAATAATATATTAAAAATAACTCTGATAATATTACCTCTCTTAATTGCTGTAGCTTATATGACTTTAGCAGAACGTAAAGTTATGGCAGCTATGCAGCGTCGAAAAGGGCCTAACGTTGTTGGTATTTTTGGCTTATTGCAACCTTTAGCTGATGGCTTGAAATTATTTGTGAAAGAAACAATATTACCTTCTAGTGCGAACTTAACTATTTTTATATTAGCACCAATTTTAACTTTCTTACTGGCTTTAATTTCATGATGTGTAATTCCTATAGGAGAAGGAAAAGTTTATTCTGATTTAAATGTTGGAATCTTATACATATTGGCTATATCTTCTTTAGGTGTTTATGGTATTATTACTTCAGGATGATCAAGCAATTCAAAATATGCTTTTTTGGGTGCTTTAAGATCTGCAGCACAAATGGTTTCATACGAGGTTTCGATAGGATTAATACTAATAAATGTTTTGCTATGTACGGGTTCTTTAAATTTAAGTTCCGTAGTATTAAGTCAACAATCAATTTGGTTTATTTTCCCTCTTCTTCCGATTTTTATAATGTTTTACATATCTATACTGGCTGAAACAAATAGGGCACCTTTTGACTTGCCCGAAGCAGAGGCTGAACTTGTAGCCGGATATAATGTAGAATATTCGGCTATGGGTTTTGCTCTTTTTTTTCTAGGAGAATATGCTAATATGATTTTAATGTGTAGTTTATCAACGATATTTTTTTTAGGAGGTTGGTTACCCTTATGTAATTGAGTTATATTTTGTTGAGTGCCTTCAACTGTATGATTTGGCATAAAAACAACAATTTTACTTTTTGGTTTTATTTGGGTAAGATCTTCTTTCCCTAGATATCGTTATGATCAGCTAATGCGTTTAGGTTGAAAAATATTATTACCCCTTTCCTTAGGATGAGTTTTTCTAGTGGCTGGAATTTTATTAAGTTTTAATTGGTTACCGTAAACAAACTTTGTAATGAAATTAATTTATAGTGAATATTCAATTATATTAATATTTTTACTACTGTCTTCCCTTCTGTCTATAGTCATATTTACTCTATCTTATTTTTTAACTCCTCAGAAAGCTGATCAAGAGAAAATAAGTGCTTATGAATGTGGATTTAACCCTTTTGACGATGCAAGAGCCACTTTTGATATCAGATTTTATTTAGTAGCAATTCTCTTTTTAATTTTTGACTTAGAGGTAAGTTTCTTATTTCCTTGATCATTGGTATTAGGCGAAATATCCATTTATGGTTTCTGAAATATGATCATATTTTTAACCATATTAACTTTAGGTTTTGTTTATGAATGATATAAAGGAGCTTTAGAATGAGAATAGTTTTCATATACTCTTAACTTAAGAAGTAGAAATTCGTAATTACTCGATACCCTTTCCGAACTCGAAAGTAATTCTATCTTCGCTAAAAATACTATTTATGGGAATCTTAGTAAGTTAAGTTTAAATAAATATAAAAATGCTTAAAAATCGATTGGTAATTATCTCGGTGTTTCTTACATTAAATAATATTTTCTATAACGTAAGTAATATTAAGGGAGAAGTTTTATTTTGAACCTCTTCCGGTTCTTTAAACCTAAAAGGGTCTAAGAAAATAATTGGTACGTCAATATCTTTTAATCTCAAAAGTGTTAAGAAATTCATGGACAATTTAGATCATGTCTATGTTTTTATCAAAATAAGAGGCTTTAATAAAAATAAAAAGTATCTTATTAAATTATTGAAACAATATTTCGAAAATATAGTTTTAATTCATGAAAAGACTTCTTTTTCACATAATGGATGTAAAAAAACTAAAATTAGATGCTTATAAGAACGATATAGTTCAATTGGTTAGAACGTTGGAATCATAATCCAAAAGTCATAGGTTCAAATCCTATTATCGTTATTAGACTAGATAGCAAAATGGTTATGCATAGGATTGCAAATTCTAAGATATTGGTTCAAATCCAATTCTAGTCTAAATCGAGAGGCTTAAATAAATAAATTCTAAATACAAGGTATGAACGTTACTCTTCAAAGTGCGAAAATGATTGGAGCAGGCTTAGCAACTATAGGTTTAACCGGTGTAGGCGCTGGTGTAGGTATCGTATTTGGTTCTTTGGTTATGGCTTATGCTAGAAACCCTTCTCTAAAACAGCAATTATTTGGTTATACTATTCTAGGGTTTGCATTAACTGAAGCCGTTGCATTATTTGCTTTAATGATGGCCTTTTTAATTTTGTTCACTTAATAAAATAGAATTAGTAGAAATTTAGGGTATGACGTAATAAGGTTATCGTATTTGCCTTGGGCGCAAAAAATTGCAGGTTCAAATCCTGCTACCCTAAATTTATTCTGGGTGAATGGCCGAGAGGTTTAAGGCACCAATTTTGAAAATTGGCTTAAATTTAATTTATCATGGGTTCGAATCCTATTTCACCCGTTTTATTTGTTAAAACAGTTTGTTCTAGTCTAGATAGCTCAGCAGGTTTAGAGCATAGGATTGAAGATCCTGGGGTCATAGGTTCAAATCCTATTCTGGACAAAAAATAATTATCAATGAAAGCTTATACTAATAATCGTCCCATTTCGCCCCATCTTCTAATATATAAACCCCAAAATTCTTCATTGGGATCTATTTGACATAGGATGACAGGAGTTCTTTTATTAATTTTTATGAGTTTATTTATGGTAAACCTAAAATTTACCTTGAATTTTAATTTATTTACTAAAATAATTTATGATTCATATTATTATTTTTGATCCTTTTTCTATTTACTATTAGTATTTTCTTTTTCGTACCATTCCCTTAATGGTTTACGGCATATTTTGTGGGATCTTGGCCTTTTACTTCAGACTAAGAACTTAACTTATTCATTTTCCTTAATAATTTTTTTTTCTTCCATAATTTTAATACTAAATTCATTAAATTTATAAATGTTTTTAAATAGAAAAAATAATAGAATATCTCTAAGTAATAAAACTTTTCATATCCATTTGAGATTTATACGGATATATCGTTGAAGTCCTTATGTAGAGAATAAACCTTGGTTCTCGATTCACCCTATTTCCTTAAATAGCTGTGGACCTATGGTTCTAGATGCTTTAATTAAAATAAAAGAGGAACAAGATTCTAACTTAGCATTTAGAAGATCATGTAGGGAAGGAATATGTGGGAGTTGTTCAATGAATATAAATGGTGTTAATACTCTCGCTTGTTTGAAAAATTTAAGCATTAATTCTAAGTTTATAACAATTTATCCACTTCCTCATATGTACATAATTAAAGATCTAGTACCCGATTTATCTAATTTTTATAATCAATATAAGACAATAAAGCCATGATTATTAAATGAAAGTACTAAGCACCTTAAAGAATATTTTCAATCAAAAAAAAAAAGGTCTCAATTAGACGGCTTATATGAATGTATACTTTGCGCTTGTTGTTCTGCTAGCTGTCCTAGTTACTGGTGGAATCAAGATAAGTATTTAGGCCCTGCCATATTATTGCAGGCTTATAGATGAATTGTAGATTCAAGAGATTTAAATAAAAATTTAAGGCTCAAGTTTTTAAATCATAAAATGCGCTTATTTAGATGTCACACAATAATGAATTGTAGTAAAACTTGTCCTAAACATTTAAATCCTGGCAAAGCCATATCTTCAATAAAATATCAGATACTTAAAAACTAATAAAAAAGGGCGAAAAAAGGGGTTTGAACCCTTGACCTTTAGATCCACAATCTATTGCTCAAACCTTGCCGAGCTCTTTCCGCCCATTATTAAGTTAAATTTAGCGAAAGTACGTCAAGTGGTAGAGTGGAATCTTGCCAAGATTAAAGTTGAGGGTTCAAATCCCTTTTTTCGCTAACTAAAAGTTAAAAATGAATCTAGATATATTTCTTTTCTATACATTTTCTCTACTTTCTCTCCTTTCTTCTTTAATGGTTATAGGTTTATCGAATGCAGTTCATTCAGTTTTGTTTTTAATTCTAGTTTTTTGCAATATGGCTGGACTTCTTTTGATGCTTGGTGCGGAATTTCTTTCCTTTTTGCTTTTAATTGTTTACGTAGGAGCTATAGCCGTCCTTTTTCTATTTGTTGTAATGATGTTAAACATAAAAGATGATTTTGTAAAGTTAAGCGCTTATTCTATAACCCCTATAGGATTAATTATTTTTATAACCTTATATAATCAATTTATGATTTCTATATACGAATTTGACTTAATTGAAATTAAAAGAGAAGGATATAATTTGTCCTGAGTCGCAGAAAATAATCATATGACTAATATTAGAGTTATTGGTTCAATTTTTTACACTGACTATAGCTTATTATTTTTATTATGTGGGATAATTTTACTTATAGCTATGATCGGAGCTATTGTATTAACAATGCATCAACGTAAGGATGTAAAAAAACAACGCATAGAGATACAATTAGCACGAAGTCCTGGCAAAATTGTAAAGTTTATGGAAATTCGGAATTAATTATGGGTGTGACGGAAGTGGAAGACGTGTTAGGTTTAGGTTCTAATTATTTTTTAAATAGTGAGAGTTCAAATCTCTCCATCCATAGTGGTTCAAACCAGCTTCAAGGTATGGTCTATATTATAGACCATACCTTGAAGCTGGTTTAAACCGTGAAGTTAACCAAAAATTGTTCCAGTTTTCCTAAGAAAGGCAATAAAATTAGGAAATAAAAAAAGTAATATAAGCTTGCCAATTGTCCTATTAAAATATAAGGATCTTCAACAGGCATTCCGCCAATCCAGCCTAGGATAAGACAACAGCTGATTAAGGTTCAATATAAATATTTATATATAGGTCTAAACCTTGAACTCCTAATTTCTGTACTATGTATTCAAGGAAGTAAAGCTAAAATAATAATTGCGGAAATCATCGCTATTACACCCCCTAATTTATGAGGTATACTTCGTAATATAGCATAGAAAGGAAGGAAATATCATTCAGGCACTATATGCGCTGGAGTAACCATAGGATTAGCTTCAATATAATTATCTGGATGTCCTAAAATATTTGGTGTAAAATAAATAAAAAATGAAAAGAATATAACAAAAATTGTAAGACCAAGGAGATCTTTAATTATAAAATATGGATAGAAATTTATTTTATCAACACTTGAATCAATACCTAAAGGATTTCCAGAACCTCCTTGATGGAGTATTGCTATATGTATAAGAGATATAGCTACAATAATAAAAGGTAGTAGATAATGCAGACTAAAAAATCTATTTAAAGTAGCATTATCAACTGAAAAACCTCCTCAAAGCCAAACAACAATCGAATTTCCTATCAAAGGAACAGCTGAAACCAGATTAGTTATAACTGTAGCACCTCATAAACTCATTTGACCTCAAGGTAGAACATAACCTATAAAAGCAGTTATAATCATTAAAAGCAATATAATAACTCCTAAGACTCATACTCAATGTCTAGGTTTTGTGTATGAACCAAAATAAAGTCCTCGGAAAATATGAATGTAAACAACAATAAAAAACATTGATGCTCCATTTGCATGAATGTATCTTAAAAGTCATCCATAATTTACATCTCTCATTATATGTTCAACACTAGAGAATGCTAAATCCACATGCGGAGTGTAATGCATAGCTAAGAATATTCCTGTTAAGATTTGTATAATTAAACAGAGAGAAGACAAGAAACCAAAATTTCAAGCATAGTGTATATTAATAGGCGTAGGATAATCGATTAGATGATTGTTAACTATTGATAGAAGAGGACGTTTTAAAAGTCTCATGATAATAAATTTAAATTAGTATCTTTCTAAGATTTAAAATTGCTCGCTACTGGACTTGAACCAGTAACTCTTGATCTGAGAACGGATTTTAAATCCATCGTGTTTTCCTAATTTCACCAAGCGAGCATCTTTTTTTGTCATCTGGTGCAAAAGGGCTCGAACCTTTACATGATGGCATCAAAAGCCAATGCCTTACCTTATTTGGCTATGCACCAGTAGATAAATTATTTAGCGAATAACGGGATTCGAACCCGTAAAATATAGTTTGGAAAACTATTGAATTTACCAATTCTTCCATACTCGCATTTTTTATATTGTTCCAAAATATTCTCGTAACATAACTTTGTTTATACACAAGAAAGAATTCATTTTAAAATTATGTGCATAAAACTTCTTTAAAGAAACAATTTTAGCCAATTTATGACTTATAAGTAAAGCTATTAATTTTGTTGTTTGTTCTTCCAAGCGACTTGTAAAAGACAATTTTTTAGGATAAATTTTTTTGTGACTTTTTATGAATTGTAAAGGAACTCTGTCCAAAAATGAGAAACTTAACTTCAAAAAATGATCCCCTAAATTTTTAAAATCTACGGCTAAACCTTTATAATTACTTTGAACTTTGATACTGGTAAGAAGTTCTTTTAGTAATAAATTTAATGATGATTCAATTGAAATTTTTATAGAGATAGATTGATCTTCGAAATTGCTATGAACAGATTTACTTAATTTGTTATGAATTAAGAAACAGAAAGTTATGAAACAAACTAATATTAAAGTTTCTTCGTTTAAAATTATAACATTTTGATAAACTAAGATGAAAGAGAATATAACCACAAAACTAAAGTTTAACATATCATTCTAAATTGAATTTTAAGAACCACCTCATCAATATATAGATACAAATAAGAATAGTCATACAACATCTACAAAATGTCAGTATCATGCTGAAGATTCAAATCCAAAATGATGCTGCTGAGTAAGTTGATATTGTAATAAACGAAAAAAGCAAATACTTAAAGATATTGTACCTACTAAAACATGAAATCCATGAAATCCCGTAGCCATATAAAAAGTTGAACCATATATACCATCAGACAACCGGAAATCAGCCATGTTATATTCGTAGGCTTGTAGAGTAGTAAATATAACAGCTAAGATAATAGTCAAAAATAGACTTAAAATTGCTTGAAGTCTTAAATTTGAGACAATCGAATGATGAGTTCAAGTAATAGTACAACCTGAAAGAAGTAAAATAAGCGTATTGAGGAATGGTATTTCCCAAGGATTTAGTACATTTATACCTTTCGGCGGTCAAATGGATCCAATCTCAACAGTTGGTGCTAAACTGCTATGAAAGAAAGCTCAAAAAAAAGCAAAAAAGAATAAAATTTCTGATACTATAAATAAGATAACACCAAATCTTAAACCTTGTTGCACAATGCCTGTATGATGCCCTTCAAAAGTTGACTCTCTAATAACATCGCGTCACCAAACAAACATTGAAATCAGGAGGAATACAAAACTAAAAAAAAATAGAAGACTTCCCTTTGTATAAGCGTGCATGTACATTACGCCAGTACAAGCACAAGAAAATGCTGATAAAGAAGCTAAAAAAGGCCACGGACTAGGGTCTACTAAATGGAAAGGGTGCCGTTGCATTGTTTTTGAAATTTGGATGAGAGATGTCATTTTTCGTTATTTACCCAGTTTTCTGGAAAAATCAGATAAAAATTTACTTAAAGTTTTCTTACTCAGAAAATTAGATTTGAAAAGAACTATGAAAATAATAACTAATAACGTGAATTGAAAGAATGAAATTCTCATAGATTTATTCGCTTAATTTATTCGAAATCCAGTTAATATAGTTAGGTAAAGATACAGCTTCTACAACTATAGGCATGAATCCATGATTAATACCACAAATTTCACTGCATTGACCATAATAAATTCCCTCCCTTTTAATAAAAAGAGAAGCTTGATTTAATCTTCCAGGAATAGCATCACATTTAACACCTAAAGAAGGAATTGCTCAACTATGTAAAACATCTGCTCCAGTTACTATTATGCGTATGTGAGTATTTATAGGTACCACCATACGGTTATCGACTTCTAGTAATCTCAACTGGCCTTTTTCTAAATCTTCTTCAGGTACCATATAACTGTCAAAATTTATAATCTCCCCATCTTCATTTGCATAATCAGAATATTCATAACTCCAATATCATTGATGACCTAAAGTTTTGATTGTAATAGCAGGAGATATAATTTCATCCATAGCATATAAAAGAGAAAAAGAAGGTACTGCTATAATCAAGAGGATTACAGCTGGTGTCACAGTTCAAATTATTTCTATTAAAGTTCCATGAGTTGTGGACAATGGTGTGAGATTTTGCTTTCTTTCAAAATGCCATAAAGTTCGTCCTAACATTCAAGATACGAAGATAGAAATTATACATAGAAAAAACATTAAATCATGATGCAAATTCACTATACCTTCCATTATTGGTGTTGCGGGATCTTGAAATCCTAATTGTCAATTTTCCGCAACATCCGCATGGACAAAAATTATAGGGTTTAATATAATGATTAAAATTACTCCAAATATATTATTCATTTTTTTGTTTATCTACAGATTCACATATTAAAGGCATCTCTTCAAATGTATGATAAGAAGGAGGAGAGGTAGTTACTCACTCTAGAGTAAAATCCCCTTCATTAAAAGAATCTTCAAAGTCCCAAGGAGCATTTACACAAGGATTTGGTGAAGTTAAAGATACATAAACTGTATAGAAAAAAAATAGAGTTGAAAAAGAAGTTACGTAAGAACCGTAAGAGGCTACTAAATTCCAACCTGAATAGGCATCAGGATAATCGGGTATACGTCTAGGCATTCCTGCTAATCCTAAAAAATGCATAGGCATAAAAGTTAAATTTACACCTATAAAAGTAGATCAAAAATGCACTTGACCAAAAGTTTCTGGATATTGCAAACCAGTAATTTTACCAAATCAATAATAAAAGCCTGCAAATATTGCAAAAACAGCACCCATCGAAAGAACGTAATGAAAATGTGCTACAACGTAGTAAGTATCATGCAAACTAATATCTAATCCTGAGTTAGCCAAGACAATACCAGTTAAACCTCCTATAGTAAACAAAAAAATAAAACCTATAGCAAATAACATTGGAGTCTTTAAATGAATTGAACCTTCTCACATAGTAGCTATCCAACTGAATATTTTGATACCCGTAGGAACTGCTATAATCATTGTCGCCGCTGTAAAGTAAGCTCGAGTATCTACATCTAAACCAACTGTATACATATGATGAGCTCAAACAATAAAACCCAAAACTCCTATTGATACCATTGCATAAACCATACCTATATAACCAAAAACAGGTTTTCTAGAAAACGTAGATACTATATGGCTTATCATACCAAATCCTGGTAAGATTAATATATACACTTCGGGATGTCCGAAGAACCAAAAAAGGTGTTGATAAAGAACAGGATCCCCCCCTCCTGCAGGATCAAAGAAAGATGTGTTAAAATTACGATCAGTTAACAACATTGTGATGGCTCCTGCTAAAACAGGGACTGCTAGTAAGAGTAAAAAAGCTGTCACAAAAATAGATCAAACAAATAAAGGTATTCTATACATACTTTGGCCTGGACTACGCATGTTTAAGATCGTTGATATAAAATTGACAGCACCTAAAATAGATGAAGCTCCTGATAAATGTAAACTAAAGATTGCTAAATCAACAGCTCCGCCAGAATGGCTTTGTATTGAGCTTAATGGCGGATAAACTGTCCAACCTGTACCAACACCTACTTCAACCAAAGCAGATAAGAGTAGTAAACATAACGAAGGCGGCAATAATCAGAAAGATATATTATTCAACCTTGGAAAAGCCATATCGGGACTTCCAATCATTATAGGAACTAGCCAATTACCAAATCCACCTATCATAACAGGCATAACCATAAAAAAAATCATTAAAAAGGCATGTGCTGTAATAAGCACGTTATATATCTGATGATTTCCTAAAAGTAAATGATTTCCTGTCTGAGCTAATTCCATACGGATTAAAATGGACATACAACCCCCAATTAAGCCTGAAAAAGCACCGAAAATTAGGTATAAAGTCCCTATATCTTTGTGATTTGTTGAGAATATCCAACGAGATACTCATTGTGTAAAGGAAAGTCTCATATTCTTAATTTGTCTTTACTTTACTAATCTTATTACTAAATCGAGAGGAACGGGATTTGAACCCGCAACTTTTAGTGCGACAGACTAACACTTAACCTTTAAGTTTCCCTCTCACAAATAATTATTTTCTTACCAAATTCATCTTCAAATGCAATAATTTTTGCATATTAAAAAGTATTAGTGAAGCTTGCTGGAAAGTTAAACCTTCAAACTCAAAAATTACTTTTCCGGGTCTTAAAAATAAAGCTTTATTAATAATTATCCCTTTGCCTTTACCCATCCTAGATTCAGAACTTAGTTTAGTAAGATTTAAATTAAGAAAAACTAAATTTCAGAATTTGATTGATTCCTTATTCTTGAACTTTTTGATGATTTTAAGAATAGAACGATTTAATGAATTTATTGAACTTTCTTCTAACCGACCAAATGAAGTTACCTTTATTCCATAAGTGCCATACTTAAGAGTATGACAAGAATGTTTATAAATTTTCCTGTAATTATTGTGTGTTTTTTTTTCGAGAAACATGTTGCATTAATAAAATTCGTAAAAGAGCCATATTTTTAGACCGCAAGTACCATTTTTTGTATAAACTATATTACTATCATAAACAATGTGATTTTTGAGCATATTAAGAGGTAAATTACCTTCTAAGTGTTGAAAGCTTTTTGCCATTTGAGTTTTTGAATCTTCTAATCTTCCTGATAAAAAGACTTTAAACCCTCGAAGTTTGATCTTTAAAATTCCGTTCTTGTAAAAAATTATTTTTTCTTCATATAGAAAAGCTTTTATAAATTTTGAAACATTTCAAACAATCTTTTTTGATGAAATGTTTATATTTATTAAATGTTGCACATATTTGACTATAAAATTACCAAATAATGAACCTCCTGATTTATTAAAATATAAAATCACGGAAACTTTTTTAGGAAATCAAATATTAAGTATTCTGAGCATAGTTTCAAAGGCCAATAAATTCGCTTTTACGCCAGTAGAGATCAAATTTGAATAGTATACACTTAGTTTTATCTCAAATTTCCCTACTTTTCAATTTTGATAATCTACTGAAAATCCATTTGAATTTAAGATTCTCTTAATCAATTTAATAGCTTTTAAATATCGAAAGAATAAAAATGAATAAATAAAGCAAGATTTTCCATAGATTTGTAAATTAGAGTTTCAAATTCGGGTTACACCAAGTCTGAAACTGATTGGATTAATTTTTTGGGCCATTTTATTTATTTTGGTTAAGTTAATTAAAATATTTTATTGAATATTTTCGTGTTTATTAAAAATTTTTATTGCTAAAAACATCTTTTAAATCGATCAATCTAATAATCTTTCAGAATATTCTCGAAAAATTTAGGGTTAATCTTAATACTTTTGATTCTTTCAGTATTTATATAAGACTAACTTGGCTATTTGACAATGCTAATGGTTCAACAATCAATTGACCAGAGGTTAAGCTGTTTCGGTCCTCTCGTACTAGAAAAAAGAACCCCTATTTTTCAACTCTTACAGCAGATAGGGACCGAACTGTCTCACGACGTTCTGAACCCAACTCACGTACCTTTTTAACTAGCGAACAACTAGACCCTTGGAGTTTACTTCAACTCCAGGATAAGATGAGTCGACATCGAGGTATCAAACCGTGACATAGATATGAACTCGCAGTCACGATGAATCTGTTATCCCTAGAGTTCCTTTTATCTGTTAAACGATATTAAATCCCACGCTTAAATATCGGGTCATTATGACTGACTTGTATCTCAATTCGATTTATCAATCTTAAAGTCAAGTAAGCTTAAGCCATTATACATTTACAACTTACCTTTGTACACCTCCGTTACTTTTTAGGAGGTACTCGTCCCAAGTAAACTTTCTTTTTCATAGTTTCTTTAATAATATAGATAAATAAGTAAGATATTATTTGAACAGGGCGGTATTTCAAGGACGTTTAAACTGCCGCCTATGCTATACAAGTTTGTAATTCTTACAATATGAAAATCAAGTAAAGGATCTAGGGTCTTTCCGTCTTGCTGTAAGTAACCTGCATTTTCACAGGTATTGTAATTTCGCTGAATTTATATTTGAGACAGTAAAGCAATCGTTACGCCATTCATGCAGGACGGAATTTACCCGTCAAGGAGTTTCGCTACCTGAGGATTCTTATAGTTAGAACCGCCGTTTACTTACTTTTAAAGATAAAGCTAATACTTCAACTTATTATTTTTAAGCACTGGGCAGGCGTCAGACTTTATACTTTTTAGAAAATTTGCAAAGTCCTGTGGTTTTGGTAACCAGTCGCTGCTTTTTCTTTATTTTGCCTCTAAAAGGCACTTCTTATTGCGAACTTACGAAGTTAATTTGCCTAATTCCTTAAATATAATTTGTTCATTCACTTTAATATACTCAATAAGTTTTCCTGTGTCGGTTTAAATACGGTCTTTGTAGCTATAATTTTTTCTCGAAGAGAATAATTCTCAATTTTAAAAACCACTTTTTAAGTTATTTAAACTCTTTTAAATGATATAAAGTATCACATATAGCAGATTTCGTAATAATTCCTATCGAGTATCATTTTCACAATTTTTTTCTCTTAAGGACCGATTAACTCAATGAACTTAAAATTACATTGAAAACCTTAAACATAAAGTGACTATGATTTTTTAACATAGTTTACGCTACTCATGTCAGCATAGACACTTCTGAATTCTTAAATTAATTTTAAAATTAAAATAAAATTTACAGAACGTTTCACTACCACCAAATTAATTTGGTTCGCTGTTTCGATATATAGTTTGAGCCTTCATTATCTTAATTTTTAAAAAAAGCAATAGCGAGCTAAAACGCTTTCTCTAATAAAAGGCTGCTTCTAAGCCTATTCAAAGCTATTTGGCTCTTTTAAAAACTTCCACACTAAAAAATATACTTTTAAGATCTTAACATGCGATCTGGGTTGTTGCCCTTTAGTCTTTAAACCTTATCGCCCAAAGACTTTCTATTAATTTTATTAAATCAAACTTGGAAGATAAATCAAGTTAAGTAAATTAGAAATCCCTTAATTTGACTTGAACTTTACCTTAGATTTACAAAATAATTAATGCCGTACTAAAATACGTTTCGTGAAAAACCAGCTATTTCCAAGTTTGATTAGACTTTCACTCCTAGTCACAAGTCTTCTCTATATTTTGCTACATATATGAGTTCAGTCCTCAAAAACTTATTAAAGAATTTTCAACTTGCTCATGACTAGATCACTTGGTTTCGGGTTTAATAAATATTACTTCAACTTGGCCTACTTATAAATATATCGGCTTGCTATACTTATTAACTTACTGACTCATTATGCAAAAGGAACTTCGTTATCTACAATTAAATTTCGAATATTTAAAGACATTCAATTTAAAATTATAACCTTACGGAATTTTTCATCTTTTCTTCACAGTACTCGTTCACTATCGATTAAAAAAAGTCAAGAAGCTTAGAAGGTGGTTCTCCTTTATTCGCGCAAAAGAAAAATTTCACGCTACTTATCAATGTCAAGTTTTTAACTTATTACAGGACTTTTACCTTTTAAAGTAATTTCATAAGTTAAATTTTTGAACTTTAAGCTCTAAATCGCTTTTACTCGCCATTAATCACGATTTCTCGGTTGATTTTTATTAATGCTACTAAGATGATTCAATTCACATTACTATAAATTTTTACTTTAATATAGAGTTTACTCATGGGGAATTTATAAATTACAAGCCAATGCCTACTCATAAATTTCGTGGCGAAACGCCCCTTTTACATTTTTTATCAAGATTACTATTGAATGCCTGATATAAAAATTTTTAATTAACTTGACCAAAAATTTAGCCCTTCATGAGATTCATTAGTTCCACAGTTATCGTGTTGCGTATCCTATAATAAATAACCAAGATAGCTAAACCTATTGAAGACTCTGAAGCAGCTACAGTTAAAATAAGCAAAGAAAAAATTTGCCCTATAATGTCATCCAAGTACATTGACAAAAAAATTAAGTTAAAACTAACTGAGAGAAACATCATCTCTAAGGACATTAGCATGACCAAGATATTTCTTTGGTTTAAGAATATACCTAATACACTTATTAAAAAAAGCACTACAGATATATTCATGTAATTAAAAAAGTTAATCATTTTCAAAGCTTTTATTTAAGTTAGGATAGTAGAAATCTTTAATTTTTATCCAGCCGCAGGTTCCCCTACGGCTACCTTGTTACGACTTCACTTCAGTTTTTCTATTACTTTAAACTATACTGATAAGCTTTGAGTAATAAGAATTTCCATAGCGTGACGGGCGGTGTGTACAAAACCTAAGAACTTATTCACCGCAACGTTCTTATTTGCGATTACTAGCAATTTCAACTTCATATTTTCGAATTTCAGAAAACAATCCGGTTGTAATTTTATTTTAAGATTTGCTTAAATTTGCTTTCTAGCTTCTCATTAAAAAAACTACTGTAGCACATGAGAGTAGCCCAACTTATAAGGGTCATAAAGACTTGACATCATTTTCAACTTCTTCCAAAATATCTTTGGTGATCTACAATCTAGAGTGTACGAAAGTTTTGTCCGTTTAGTGGAATGAACCAAACGCCTCAAGGCACGGACTGACGACAGCCATGCAACACCTGTAGTTAAAACTATACAAAAGTTGGTAAGATTACACGCGTATTATCGATTTAAACCACATGCTCCACTGCTTGTGTAGGTTCCCGTCAATTCCTTTGGGTTTTAATTTTGCAACCGTAGTTCCCAGGCGGAGTGTTTAATACGTTAGCTAAGTTACTGAAAATATCCAATAACAAACACTCATCGTTCAGGGTGTGGACTACAGGGGTATCTAATCCCTTTTGCTACCCACACTTTAATATCGTAATGTCAGTATTAGTTTAGGTTATTGCTTACGCTATCGAGGTTCTTTTAAGTATTAAAACATTTTACCGTTACACTTAAAGTTCCATAACCTTCAACTAAACTCTAGAAGACTTTGATTAAAAAAACTCAGAAATTAGATTTGAAATTTAAATAAAAATAAAGCTTTCCACCTAAATATGCTTTACGCCCAGTGAATTTGAATAACGTTAACCCTTCCCGTTTTACCGCGGCTGCTGGCACGAAATTAGCCAGGATTATTACTTATACCATCATTATTGAATAGCAAGTTTTAGTATTTTACGACATAGTGCCTTCTTCACACATATAGTTTGACTGGGTCAAGCTTTAGCTCATTGCCCAATATTCCTCACTGCTGCCTTAAATATAAAGTTTGGACCTTATCTCAATTCCAATGTGACTGTTCATCCTCAAAGACCAGTTAAGGATCATAAGCTTGGTAATCTTTTAAATGACCAACTACTTAATCCTTCTGTAGACTATTCTTAAAGCAAATAAATTTTATGCATTTAGCCAAAATTTTAAGGTCAATTTCTACATATTACTCACCCGTTCGCTACTTACTTCCAGTTAAGAAAATTTGTTCAACTTGCATGTGTTAAGTCAACTATTAACGTTCATTCGGAGCCAGGATCAAACTCTTGTATTTTTTATTTTGATATTTAAATTATGTCTAACCATCCTACCAATATAGTCTATGAAAGAAATTATCACATCATTTTCTCAAAACGTATAAAGACCCGCTCTCTGTATTAATAAAATTCATAACTATTGATTTATTCAAAAGTAATTTTTCCTTATTCATAAAGCGTGAGAAGTTACTATAAATAAAGTAATTACTATGATTTACTCTAGGTAAATTTTCGTCATTTAAGGTACATCGCTTTGTTTTTCTGGTCTTATACTGATTTAACTCTTTTTTTGATTTAAAATTTAACATCATTAATATGAATAAACTTGCGAGAGTAGGATTTGAACCTACAATCTTAGATCATGAGTCTAATGAGTTAACCTATTTACTCTATCCCGCTTTACACTCCCAGTGAGATTTGAACTCACATTAGCATCACGAAAAAACACTGTCTTAACCTCATTAAACGATAGGAGCTTAAGAGATTTTCTTACCATATTTAGATCGGGATTTTTTCCTATTATGAACTCCATGTAAATCATAAACACCTCTTACCGAATGATACTTAACGCCAGGTAGATCTTTCACACGGCCTCCTCTAATTAATACTGAGGAATGCTCTTGCAACATATGGCCTTCTCCAGGTATATATCCTATAACCAATTTTTTGTTTGTTAATCGTATTTTGGCTACTTTGCGCTCCGCAGAATTAGGTTTCTTAGGTTTAACATTATAAACTCTAATACAAACACCTTTTTTTTGAGGGCATTTTTCCAAAGATATTGATTTACTTCTATTAAATTTAGTTTTTCTAGATTTTTTTAATAATTGTTGTATAGTTGGCATTTTAAAAGTTTTTGATCATATAACATAAGGACAAAAAAATAAGTTCTACAAGGAAAGAGCTAATTAGTAATAATCCAAATTGTAAATAGACATCTGAGGGAAATAATAAAAACAAAAATAAAACCATGAGAAATAATGTTTGCTTTTTATGTCTTTTTGCTTTCTCGTATATTTTATTTAGGTTCATTATCAGTAAAACTTTCGATATAATGATAGATAATCAATAAACTATAGAAGATATAAAGCATTTCGTTGACAAGATTCAATCTACGTAATATGTAATTCTCAGTTCAGTTTTTACATTTAAAAGATTTTCGAAAGAGCTTATTTTCCATGATAATAGAAAGGAAAAGAGATTAGGTAAAAAATACAAATGCAAGAATGTAAAAACAATCATATAAATTAAAGTTGATAACTTTATTACCCTGAGTAAGACATAGATTTGATAGTTATAAAAGCCCATTTTCAGAAAGACTATTAAATGATATACAAATAAAGGGTATACAAATAAAAGTGAATTATAAAGGGATAGTATTCATACTATATCGATGAGATCGGTCACTCTAGTAGCTAACAACTTTTCTGTGGAAAATTCTAGAAAAGGATAAATTTCGACTAAAAGTATGACATCAGTCTTTATGAGGGCTAATATTAGACAACCAGAAAAACTGAAAAGAATATAAAAAAAGCGATAACAAAATTCTACAGCATATATTCGGAACAAGTTAATTGCTACATATTTATATTGAGTGTACTAGGACTTGAACCTAAAATCTTTAAATTAAAAGTTTACTGCTTTAACCTACTTAAGCTATACACCCATTTAAATGAAGTGTTCGGAAAGAATTGAACTTTCAATCTCTAAATTCGTAATTTAATGCTTTATCCTAGTTAAGCTACGAACACTTCATTGAGCAATAATGGACTCGAACCATTAACTTCTTCAGTGTAAACGAAATACTCTACCATTTGAGTTAATTGCTCGAAACTTTTAAAAAACTTTCCGGACAGGATTCGAACCTATAACTAAATGGTTAACAGCCATATGCTCTACCATTGAGCTACCGGAAACTCCTTGAAACAAATGCGTTCTGGGGGAATCGAACCTCCAATATTCAATTTAGAAGATTGATGTTTTATCCGTTAAACTAAAAACGCTTGATTTTAAAGACTCTCAAATTTATTGAAGAGAGTAGGATTTGAACCTACGAAAATATTAAATTAATAGATTTACAGTCTATCGCTTTAAACCGCTCAGCCATCTCTCCAATTTCAGCATAATGAGAGGAATGGGATTCGAACCCATGACATAAAATTATTTTTCATGCGGCGATTTAGCAAACCGCTGTTTTAAACCACTCGACCATCCCCTCATCTTTGAAATTCTCTCTTATAGTAAACGTTTTTTTCTTAAGAGGGTCTTTTTTTTCAAAAGTAAGGGCCCTTACTTTTGAAAAAAAAGACCCTCTTAAGAAAAAAACGTTTACTATAAGAGGGGAAAGATCCCCCCCCCTCTCTTTTTTTTTCTC